ATTTAATTCCGGAATTATTCACTATGTGGATAAAATATCTATATGTACATATATTATAAACATAAGTATATATGCATTAAGTACGTGCAGTAGATACATAGTGTCTAGTGGCTCATTGTTGAATAATAAAATGGATTTACCTAGGAAGTCTAGGAGAAAATGCAATGAATTGTTTCAAGACCGACTCGAATAGAAATAAATTCAATTGAAATAATTCAAAAAAAAAAAAAATACTACTACTAGATTTCTAATGTCGATTCTAATGAATAATTCGTCAATGACGAATAAAAAACAATTCTATGCAATTCTGAAAGGGGGAAAGATCCCTCGGCTAGAATCATTTGATTATATTGACAATTTCAAAAAACGGATCATACTATGATCATAGTATGATGGCCGTTGGTCAAGCGGGCCCCCATCGTCTAGTGGTTTAGGACATCTCTCTTTCAAGGAGGCAGCGGGGATTCGAATTCCCCTGGGGGTAGGGTACTACGAAAGGAAATTGATCATGGATTACCAATAAGTCGAAAATTGATTCTTCCTGGGTCGATGCCCGAGCGGTTAATGGGGACGGACTGTAAATTCGTTGGCAATATGTCTACGCTGGTTCAAATCCAGCTCGGCCCAATAATTCGCCAATCCGCCATGAGATGATATAACTCCCTTTGTACTTCAGAAATACCCGATCCGGAGATAAAAAAGAATCAAATTTTCTGCTAGATCCCGTATTTCCCTGGGATTGTAGTTCAATTGGTCAGAGCACCGCCCTGTCAAGGCGGAAGCTGCGGGTTCGAGCCCCGTCAGTCCCGACGGATCCAATAAATATATCAAAAAATCTCTCCCTTTTTCTGAAGGGGACCGGGGGAAGAATTCCATTGTCAAAGCAAAGGGGAAATCCTTATTTCTTTTTTCTTTCCTTTTGGTAGGAGAAAGACATATGCGGTTGGATTAGTACAATTATTGGTAGCATTATAGTCAGTATTCCAAGAAATGCTGGCTTTTTCGATTGCCCCCGATGCATGTAATGGAATCGAGTACTATACTTTTTTGAGGCGCGCATACACAAAAGGAATTCCTTTCTTGTCCAATACAAAATTGAATATAAGAAAATACTTTCCAGAAAAAACAAAAAAAAACAATTTATTTTTCTGGCTACGGATTTATGGAACCTGACTTACTAGTTTGAAGTTGCAAAATAGATTTCATGCAAATTGCACACTGAGCTTTTGGTATAGGTGTCCCGGGGCTAATAATCTACGAAGAAAGGAGGGGGAAGGACAGATCAACCAAAGATCCTACTCCTCTTAGAAAGGCGAATGAATCATTTTTCCTATTTTTCATTTTGTTTTAAGGCCCCATCGACGAAAGAACAAATCGGAAAATAGTAAATTTGATGAATATTCATTTTATACGGTCTCATCTTTATCACACTTCTTTGTCTTCCAAGTCAAAAATAGTTTCGTTCTAAACTCCTTTCTTTTTCCATTTAGCTTTTATTGTTTGTTTGGGTTTGTAACTATGTGACCACTGGAAGTGGAAGAGCTATTTGATGAGACTTCATCAGATGATTGTACAAGAAGGAACTAGATAGATTAGAGAGAAAAAAAGAACAGATAATAAAAAATGATAAATAAATAAAGGAATTTTGGGTTAGGTCAGCAATCCAAGTTTGGGGCGGTATGGATAAAAGAACTTCCTATGTTATACTATTCAATTCTCGACGACGAATTTATTTGATAGTTCAGATATTGTTATTCATGATATTGATCTGATTCAAGATCATCGAGAGGTAATATTCATTCATTGAATTTACAGGCCAAAGATTTATCATCTCTATGGGATTAAATCCCGAGTTATTGCGAAGTAAAAAACCGATGAGATTATGGAAGTAAATATTCTTGCATTTATTGCTACTGCACTATTTATTCTAGTTCCTACCGCTTTTCTACTTATCATTTATGTAAAAACAGTCAGTCAAAACGATTAATTATTAACTAATTTGAATGAAACTTGACTTCTGAGTTCTTAGCCAAAATTGACGAAATAAAATGAAAAAGATTCCAATTTCATGTCTTAAATGAAATGAGTGGACTAGAATCGGCAGTATTCTAATAGATAGATAGTATGGTAGAAAGAAATAGATGAATCTTTCTACCATACTATTTATTAGTTAGATTCTTGTTATAAAGCTGCCCCCTGGAATAAAATAAAGATAGAGGCTGCATTTGATATGGATCTATATATCAATCTACAATATTATCTTGATATATGCGAATATCAATTCCATATATGGGATTGACATAGCATCCAATTCCATTTATTTGCTATATCTATTTGTTCTGATCAATCTGAATTACTCCTATGTCTTATAGTTTGAATTACTATATTTTTGATTTCCAATATGAATCTCGGTATCTATTGAGAGAATCAAATCAATGAAGCAAAAGCGATAGATATAGGCATATTCAAAAAATCACGTAGTAATCTTTTTTTTAACATT